TCATAGGGAACCTCAAAGTGGCCCTATTCCATTATATTCCATCCATATCCCAATTCCATTCATTTAATATCCCCTTTGTGTTATTGACATAAGAAATGTCATTTCTAGCCTATACTGTTTCTATTTCTATATATGATATGGAAAGTTAAGAAATCATCATATAATAATCGAGAAATTGCAATAGATAAAGATAAAAGGGAGGTTTGTGATGATTTTTAACTCTTTTCTACTAGGTAATCTATTATCTTTATGCATGAAGATAATCAATTCGGTCGTTGTGGTCGGACTCTATTATGGATTTCTGACCACATTCTCCATAGGGCCCTCTTATCTCTTCCTTCTCCGAGCTCGGGTTATGGAGGAAGGAACCGAGAAGGAGGTATCAGCAACAACTGGTTTTATTACGGGACAGCTCATGATGTTCATATCGATCTATTATGCGCCTCTGCATCTAGCATTGGATAGACCTCATACAATAACTGTCCTAGTTCTACCGTATCTTTTGTTTCATTTCTTCTGGAACAATCACAAACACTTTTTTGATTATGGATCTACTACCAGAAATTCAATGCGTAATCTCAGCATTCAATTTGTATTCCTGAATAATCTCATTTTTCAATTATTGAACCATTTCATTTTACCAAGTCCAACGTTAGCCAGATTAGTCAACATTTATATGTTTCGATGCAACAACAAGATGTTATTTGTAACAAGTAGTTTTGTTGGTTGGTTAATTGGTCACATTTTATTCATGAAATGGGTTGGATTGGTATTATTCTGGATACGGCAAAATCGTTCTATTAGATCGAATAAGTACCTTGTGCCAGAATTGAGAAATTCTATGGCTCGAATTCGAATTTTTAGTATTCTCTTATTTATCACCTGCGTCTACTATTTAGGCAGAATACCGTCGCCTATTGTCACTAAGAAACTGAAAGAAACCTTAAAAACAGAAGAAAGGGGGGAAAGTGAGGAAGAAACAGATGTAGAAATAGAAACAACTTCCGAAACGAAGGGGACTAAACAGGAGCAAGGGGGGTCCACTGAAGAAGCCCCATCCCCCTCCTTTTGTTCGGAAGAAAGGAACGATCACGATCCGGACAAAATAGATGAAACGGAAGAGATCCGAGTGAATGGAAAGGAAAAAATAAATATAGATAAAAATATAGATAAATTGAAATTTAACTTTCAAGAGACGTGCTATAAAAATAGCCCAGTTTATGATTATGAAAATGATTCTATTGATTCCCAAAATTTGAAGCTAGAAATAGAAGATTTTGACGAGAAATTATGGTTTGAAAAACCTCTTGTAACTCTTCTTTTCGATTATCAACGATGGAATCGTCCATTGCGATATATAAAAAACGATCGATTTGAAAATGCTGTACGAAATGAAATGTCACAATATTTTTTTTATACATGCCTAAGTAATGGAAAAAAAAATATATCTTTTACATATCCACCCAGTTTGTCAACCTTTTTTGAAATGATACAAAAAAAGTTGTTTTTGCACACGATGGAAAAAATCTCCTCGGAAGAGCTATATAATCGTTGGGTTTATACCAATGAACAAAAAAGAAACAACCTGAGCGACGAATTTATCAATCGAATCGAAGCTTTAGACAAGGGTTCTCTTGATCTGGATGTACTTGAAAAAAAAACTAGATTGTGCAATGATGAAACTGAACAAAACTGTTTACAAAAAGTGTATGATCCTTTTTTGAACGGGCCCCGCCGCGAAACAATTAAAAATTTCTATTCGGGTTCAAGCTCAAGCATGAACAATTTTTTAAGCAACTCGCTAGAAGATTCCATCATTTGGATAAATAAGCTTCATGGTATCCTTGTTGCTAATGATTGCCGAGAATTTGACCATAAACATAAAAGTGAATTTACAGGGGAACCAGCGTCTAATTTTAATTTCAAAGGGCTTTCCTCTTTTTCAGAACAAGGAAAATTTCGTTCAGAAAATCAATTGAAAAATTTATTGGATGTAGTTCTAACTTATCCTAACGATGAAACAACTCTAAGAGAATCCATTGGAATAAATGAAATAAAAAAAAAGGTTACTCAATGGTCATACAAATTAACTGACGATTTGGAAGAAGAGGAGATAGGAAATGAGGAAGAGTCGCGGCCGGATCGTGGTATTCGTTCACGAAAAGCTAAACGTGTAGTCATTTTTACTGATAATGAAACGAATAAAGAGAAAGAAACGTCTACTACTGAGACTCCCGGAACTACTAAAAACAAAAATACCGAGAATACTAGTAATCAGGATCGATCTGACGAAGTGGCTTTGACGCGCTATTCGCAACAATCAGATTTTCGTCGTGATCTAATCAAAGGATCCATGCGAGCTCAAAGACGTAAAACAGTTACTTGGGAACTGTTTCAAGCAACTGTGCATTCCCCGCTTTTTTTGGACAGAGTAGACAAAACTTTTTTTTTTCCTTTTGACATCTCCGGAACACTGAGTTTGTTTTTCAGACATTGGAGTGATAAAGGCACGGGATTTAAAATTTCGAATTCTGAAGAGACAAAAGAAAAAGAAAAAAAAAAGGAGGCGAAAAGGCAGGAGAATGAGCGGATAAGAATAGCAGAAACTTGGGATACTATTATATTTGCTCAAGGAATAAGGGGTTATATGTTAGTAATCCAATCGATTCTTAGAAAATACCTAGTATTACCCTCATTGATAATAGTAAAAAATATGGGCCGTATGTTATTATTTCAATTCCCCGAGTGGCGCGAGGATTTGAAAGCGTGGAGTAAGGAAATGCATGTTAAATGCACTTATAATGGTGTTCAATTGTCAGAAAAAGAATTTCCTAAAAATTGGTTAACCGATGGTATTCAGATAAAGATCCTATTTCCTTTCTGTCTGAAACCTTGGCACAAATCTAAAATACAATCGGATCATAGAGATCCGGTGAAAAATAAAGGAAAAACAGAAAATTTTTGTTTTTTAACAGTTTGGGGAATGGAAGCTGAACTACCTTTTGGTTCTCCCCGAAAACGACCTTCCTTTTTTGAACCTATTGGGGAAGAAATTGAAAAAAAACTCCTAAAAATTAAAAAGAAATGTTTTCTAGCTCTACGAATTTTAAAGCAAAGAACAAAATGGTTTATAAGGGTTTCAAAACAAAAAACACGATGGATTTTAAAAATATTTCGATTTATAAAAAAAATAATGCAAGAATTTGCAAAAGTAAGTCCAATTCCATTATTTGGCTTGAGGGAAATAAATGAATCGAGTATAAATAAAAATATAAATAGACAAAATTATACAATAAGTAATAAGATTATTCAGGAGTCGCCCAGTCAAATTAGATCCGGGGATTGGATAAATTATTCACTGACAGCAAAAAAAATAAAAGATCTGGCTGATAGGACAAGTACAATCAGAGATCAAATCAAAAAAATCACACAAGATAAGAAAAAAATATTTATAACTTCAGAGCTAAACATTAGTCCTAATGAAACAAGTTGTGATGATAAGAAATTAGAGTTGCAGCAGGGGATTTGGCGGATATTCAAAAGAAGAAGTACTCGATTAATACGCAAATGGCACTATTTTTTTAAATTTTTTATTGAAAGGATATACATAGATATTCTTTTATGTATCATTAATAGTCTGAGAATTAATAGAAAACTTTTTCTTGAATCAAAAAAGAAAATTTTTTATAAATACAGCTCCAATAATGAAACAAATCAAGAAGGAATTGACGAAACAAATCCAAAAACAATTCATTTTATTTCGACTATAAAAAAGTCACTTTCTACTATTAGTAAAAAGAATTCGCCTATTTTTTGTGATCTTGCCTCTTTATCGCAGGCATATGTATTTTACAAATTATCACAAACCCAAGTTATTAATAAATATTACTTAAGATCTGTGCTTCAATATCACGGAACAATTCTTTTTATTAAGGATAAAATAAAAGATTCCTTTGGAACACAAAGACTATCTCATTTTCATTTGGAATCAGGACATAAGAAAATTCGCAATTTTAGACTGAATGAATGGAAAAACTGGTTACGGGGCCCTTATCACTATCATTACGATTTATCTAAGACTAGGTGGTCTCGATTAGTACCACATGAAAAAGACCGAATAATTCATTACGAGAAACAAAATAATTATGCAGTGGAATCATTACTGAATAAAAAAGATAAATTAAAAAACTACAAATATGATTGTTTATCACATAAATATATTCATTATGAAGATAAAAAGGGCTCATACATTTATAGATCGCTGTTACAAGTAAATGAGGCAAAAAAGTTTCTCTCTAATTACAATACATATAATCCTAATTTTTTTTATGTATCGGGGGATATATCTCTTAATAATTATCTAAGAGAAGATTGTGATACGCGTAGAACTCCAGATAGAAAATATTTTGATTGGAAAATTTTTTATTTTTGTCTTAGAACAAAAATAGATATTGAGTACTGGGCCAATATGGATATCGGGGCCAATATTAATAAAAATACTAAGACTCGGACTAATTATTATCAAATAATTGATAACATTGATAATAAAGATAAAAAAGATCTTTTTTATCCCGCGATTCATAAACAAGTCAACCCGGCCAATCAAACAAAAACCTCTTTTGATTGGATGGAAATGAATGAAGAAATACTAAATTGTCCTATATCTAATTTGGAACTTTGGTTTTTCCCAGAATTTGTATCACTTTATGATGCATATAAAATTCAACCATGGACCGTACCGATCAATTTACTTCTTTTAAATTTTAATGGAAATGAGAACGATTTAAATTTTAATGGAAATGAGAACGTTAGTGAAAAAAAAAAAATTAACGAAAAGCAAAAAAAAGATCCTGAATTAGAAAATAAAACTAAAGAAGAAAAAAATAAGCCAGTCCAGGGAAATATTGGATCAGATCCATCAAATCAACAAAAAAATGTTAAACAAAGTGTTAAAGAAGATTCTGATGGAGGATCAAACATTCAAAGTAAAAATAAATCTACGAAGGACATAGCTGCGGAATTAGATTTCTTCCTCAAAAGATATTTTCTTTTTCAATTAAGATGGGATAATCCTTTGAATAAAAAAATACTCAATAATGTCAAAGTATATTGTCTACTCCTTAGGCTGAAAAATCCAAGAGAAATTGCTATAGCCTCTATTCAAAGAAATGAAATGAGTCTGGATGTAATGCCGATTTCGAAGACTCTAACTCTTGCAAAATTACTAAAAAGGGGAATATTGATTATTGAACCTGCTCGGCTATCTATAAAATGGGATGGACAATTTATTATGTATCAAACCATAGCTATTTCGCGGGTGCATAAAAATAAGCACCAAACCAAAACGAATAAAAAATGCCAAGAAAAAATAAATGTTGATAAGACGGGTCTTGATAAATTTATTGCACAACATGAAAAGTTGGTTGGAAATAGAAACAAAAATCATAATGATTTGCTGGTTGTTGAAAATATTTTATCTCCTAAACGTCGTAGAGAATTGAGAATTCGAGTTTGTTTAAGTTTAAATTCGGGAAGGAATGTGAATGTTGTGAATACAAATACAGTATTTTGTAAGGGTAACAAAGCAAGTAACTGTGTTCAATTTTTGGATGAAGGTAAACATCTTGATAGAAATACAAATCAATTTATTAAGTTAAAATTATTTCTTTGGCCCAATTATCGATTAGAGGATTTAGCTTGTATGAATCGCTATTGGTTTGATACCAATAATGGCAGTCGTTTTAGTCTGTCAAGGATACGTATGTATCCCAGATTGAGAATTAGTTGATGGTACATTTCCTATAGATCGCGCGACATATATGGCATATGAAGGCAAACAGATATACACCCGCGTTGTGTTATATTACATTCTGGTAGATGATACTGATTTAATGTAATGAACTTATCATATCAGAAAAGAATCAGCGGACTCTTCCTTTATTAAGTCCAAATTTTCTAGGTTTTGGGTACAAAATTTATCATCCATACCCTTTTTTGTATTCATATCCGAAAATTTGTAAATTGGATTGATTAATTGAATTCAAAAAAAAAAGAAGTATTATGAATAAATTCAGATTCTATTTTGGTGTATAAAAAATGAAAATGACTTATTATTATTACTGATCGAGAAAATCCATATTTGTAAAAACGAATAAAGAAGGGGGGCGAAAAGAATTATTTTTATGGTAAAAAGTTCATTTATCTCAGTTATTTCGCAAGAAGAAAAAGAAGAAAATAAAGGGTCTGTTGAATTTCAAATATTCAGTTTCACCAATAAGATACGGAAACTTACTTCACATTTAGAATTGCACAGAAAAGATTATTTATCTCAGAGAGGTCTACGGAAAATTTTGGGAAAACGTCAACGGCTACTGGCTTATTTGTCAAAAAAAAATAGAGTACGTTATAAAGAATTAATTAGTCAATTGGATATTCGAGAGCCAAAAACTCGTCTAAATTAATTTGAAAATTCGTTTTCAGCAATTCATGGAATAATGAATCGGAGAAAAATATATGACTGTACCAACTGCAAGAAAAGATCTCATGATAGTAAATATGGGCCCTCAACACCCATCAATGCATGGTGTTCTTCGACTCATTGTTACTCTAGATGGTGAGGATGTTATTGACTGTGAACCCGTATTGGGTTATTTACACAGAGGAATGGAAAAAATTGCAGAAAATCGAACAATTATACAATATTTGCCTTATGTAACACGTTGGGATTATTTAGCTACTATGTTTACAGAGGCAATAACGGTAAATGCACCAGAACAGTTAGGAAATATTCAAGTACCTAAGAGAGCCAGCTATATTAGAGTCATTATGCTGGAACTGAGTCGTATAGCTTCTCATTTATTATGGCTTGGCCCTTTTATGGCGGATATCGGCGCGCAAACCCCTTTTTTCTATATTTTCAGAGAGAGAGAACTTATATATGATCTATTCGAAGCTGCCACGGGTATGCGAATGATGCATAATTATTTCCGTATCGGAGGAGTAGCTGCTGATCTACCTCATGGCTGGATAGATAAATGTTTGGATTTTTGTGATTATTTTGTAACAGGGGTTACTGAATATCAAAAGCTTATTACGCGGAATCCTATTTTTTTGGAACGAGTTGAAGGGGTGGGCTGTATTAGTGGAGAGGAAGCAATAAATTGGGGCTTATCCGGACCCATGCTACGGGCTTCCGGAATTCAATGGGATCTTCGTAAAGTTGATCATTATGAGTGTTACGATGAATTTGATTGGGAAGTGCAATGGCAAAAAGAAGGAGATTCATTAGCTCGTTATTTAGTCCGAATCAATGAAATGAAGGAATCCATAAAAATTATTCAACAAGCTCTGGAACGAATTCCAGGAGGTCCCTATGAAAATTTAGAGGTACGACGCTTTGGTAGCGCAAGGAATTCCGAATGGAACGATTTTGATTATCGGTTCATTAGTAAAAAACCTTCACCCACTTTTGAATTGTCGAAACAAGAACTTTATGTGAGAGTAGAAGCCCCAAAAGGGGAGTTGGGAATTTTTCTAATAGGAGATCAGAGTGTTTTTCCCTGGAGATGGAAAATTCGTCCGCCAGGTTTTATCAATTTGCAAATTCTTCCTCAGCTAGTTAAAAGAATGAAATTGGCTGATATTATGACAATACTAGGTAGTATAGATATCATTATGGGAGAAGTTGATCGTTGAAATGATAATTGATACGACAAAAGTACAACAAGCTATCAATTCTTTTTCCAGATCGGAATCGTTAAAAGAGTTTTATGGACTCATATGGTTGCTTGTTCCTATTTTTACTCCTTTATCGGGAATCATAATAGGGGTATTAGTAATTGTGTGGTTAGAAAGACAAATATCCGCAGGGATACAACAACGTATTGGACCTGAGTACGCCGGCCCTTTGGGAATTCTTCAAGCTCTAGCAGATGGGACCAAACTACTTTTCAAAGAGGATCTTCTCCCATCTAGAGGGGATAGTCGTTTATTCAGTCTCGGACCGTCTATAGCGGTCATAGCAATTTTACTAAGTTATTCGGTAATTCCTTTTGGCTATCGCCTTGTTCTAGCCGATCTGAGTATAGGCGTTTTTTTATGGATTGCAATTTCCAGTATTGCTCCTATTGGACTTCTTATGTCAGGATATGGATCGAATAATAAATATTCCTTTTTAGGTGGTCTACGAGCTGCCGCTCAATCGATTAGTTATGAAATACCATTAACTCCATGTGTGTTATCAATTTCTCTACGTGTGATTCGTTAGGATATTCACTTTTTTTATTCATCATTAGGGGCGATGAACTAAACCAGATAGTTATATGAGTGAAACAAAACAGCTTAGAAATTGGCAGTCAAAAAATTGAGTCTCATTCCCTAGGTACAAGAGTTAAGCAAAAGTAAACATAAACACTATAAACTGTTTCCCAAAGATTGGTGGATTAGTCATCATGGTTTGAAGCGGGTACAAAAGATCAACCTGTATGGAGTTTTTACTATTGTTTGTATTACTATAACTATACCAGGGGTCGAGCAAAAATTAGTGGACGGTTAGGAATACCAAGGTACACAAAGGATTTGTAATGGAGAGAATGTAAGTTATCTCGAGAAGTATTTCCGCATAAAAGGAATCCTAATGGGGGCTTTAAGTTGGTAGAAATGATCAAGCAGTACTTCCCCACGATCCCGATCCAGAGTATGTTCCTATCCACTGATTAAAGAAATTACTATCAGGAACGAAGTAATCTTTTATTTTCTTTTTTCTTTATCCACTTTATACATAGTAATACATAAGTCTTAGCACAATTCATAAACTATATAAACTATATAGAATGTATAATTTTTTTTTTCGTAATCGAAAGGTATGAATAAAAATAGTAGTACTAAATAAAAATAAAGACAAAGTGAAATTATTCTAAAGGATAAGATCAATTCAGAAGCACTTTTTTATAGCAGACAGAATTGCATTGGTCTAATTTTGGACTCTCTGATGTATCGTTACTCGATCTACTCCACAAGCATATCGAGAAAATATCAAATCAGTCCTTATATTTTTTTGTGGCCGTCGAGGAGCCGTATGAAGCTGAAGTCTCATGTACGGTTTTGCAATAGCGAGGGGAACAGTGATGTTATCCTCGACTATGATTATCTAACAGTTCAAGTACAGTTGATATTGTTGAGGCACAGTCAAAATATGGGTTTTTGGGGTGGAATTTGTGGCGTCAACCTATAGGGTTTATGGTTTTTCTAATTTCTTCCCTCGCAGAATGTGAGAGATTACCTTTTGATTTACCAGAGGCAGAGGAAGAATTAGTTGCGGGCTATCAAACCGAATATTCTGGTATTAAATTTGGTTTATTTTACGTTGCTTCCTATCTAAACCTACTAGTTTCTTCATTATTCGTAACAGTTCTTTACTTGGGTGGTTGGAATTTTTCTATTCCGTACATATCCATTCCTGAGCTTTTCGGAAATAATGAAGTGTGTGGAGTCTTTGGAACGACAATTGGTATCTTTATTACATTAGCTAAAGCTTATTTGTTCCTGTTTATTCCTATCACAACAAGATGGACTTTACCCAGGCTGAGAATGGACCAACTATTGAATCTTGGGTGGAAGTTTCTTTTACCTATCTCTTTAGGTAATCTATTATTGACAACTTCTTTCCAACTCCTTTCGCTGTAAGGGCATAGGATATTATAGATTAATAACTTCTCTCAAACAAGAGAAAGAAACATTAAATTATTCAGAGATATTCCCAATATGTTCCCTATGGTAACTGGGTTCATGAATTATGGTCAACAAACAGTACGAGCTGCAAGGTATATCGGCCAAAGTTTTATGATTACCTTATCCCACGCGAATCGTTTGCCGGTAACTATTCAATATCCTTATGAAAAATTGATAACATCAGAGCGTTTCCGCGGTCGAATACATTTTGAATTTGATAAATGTATTGCTTGTGAAGTATGTGTTCGCGTATGCCCTATTGATCTACCCGTTGTTGATTGGAAATTGAAAACGGATATTCGAAAAAAACGATTGCTCAATTACAGTATTGATTTCGGAATATGTATATTTTGTGGTAACTGCGTCGAGTATTGTCCAACAAACTGTTTATCAATGACTGAAGAATATGAACTTTCTACTTATGATCGGCACGAATTGAATTATAATCAAATTGCTTTGGGTCGCTTACCGATGTCAGTAATTGGAGATTACACAATTCGAACAATTAGGAATTCGGCTCCAATATAAAGAAACCACAGGCAACCTTGTTGATTCAATAACAATTACCAATTAGTAAGATTCCGTTTTTCTTTGATCTGAAGGAACGAAGTTTGCTTAGGCAATAACTAAGAATCCTAAAGGGAGAATCTCGGCTTGTTTTATATTGAAAATATATTCATATATCCGTGATGATTTCAAAATCGATAAATTCAATTGAATTTTGAACGGTTCCTTTTTGGTATAGAGAAACGGGATGCAATTAAAAATACTAAGTGTATCTATATCAACCAACATCCCATAAGGAGTTAGGATTTAATTAAATTAGAAATGCATTTATTATATTAAAAAAAGGATAACGTCTTTTTCCTGGTCTGGTCAATAAGGTCATGAAACATTTTGACTTATTTTAGCGATTATTTTACATAAAAAAATGGATTTACCTGCACCAATACATGATTTTCTTTTAGTATTTTTGGGGTTGGGTCTTATTGTTGGCGGTCTAGGAGTAGTATTACTTACCAATCCAATTTATTCTGCCTTTTCTTTGGGATTGGTGCTTGTTTGTATATCCTTATTCCATATTCTTTCGGACTCCCATTTTGTAGCTGCGGCACAGCTACTTATTTACGTGGGGGCCATAAATGTCTTAATCGTGTTTGCTGTGATGTTCATGAATGGTTCAGAATATTACAACGATTTACGTCTTTGGACCGTCGGAGATGGAGTCACTTCACTAGTTTGTACAAGTATTTTTGTTTCACTAATTACTACTATCTCAGATACGTCATGGTACGGGATTATTTGGACCGCAAGATCAAATCAAATTCTAGAGCAGGATTTGATAAATAATGGTCAACAAATTGGGATTCATTTATCAACAGATTTTTTTCTTCCGTTTGAACTTATTTCTATAATTCTTTTAGTTGCCTTGATAGGTGCAATTGCTATGGCTCGTCAGTAACAAATACTTAGATTAGAAAAGGGACTTCTTTTGTTTTGTCTTATATCATCTATTTTTCTTTAAATGCCGTTTTAAGGTCGTTCATGTATAAAATGTAAATGTTTTAATTAGATCTATTACTAATACCTTTCTTTAATTACGTACTTGTTATATTCTAGTCAATCGAATGGGTTGAATTATTGTTCATTCATATTGAAATGAATTTACTCAAGATTGAATTGATGAGGAGTAATTCAATGATGCTCGAGCATGTACTTGTTTTGAGTGCCTATTTATTATCTATCGGCATCTACGGATTGATTACAAGTCGAAATATGGTTAGAGCACTTATGTGTCTTGAGCTTATATTGAATGCGGTAAATATGAATTTCGTAACATTTTCTGATTTATTTGATAGCCGCCAATTAAAAGGAGACATTTTCTCGATTTTTGTTATAGCTATTGCAGCCGCTGAAGCAGCTATTGGATTAGCTATTGTTTCTTCAATTTATCGTAACAGAAAATCAACTCGTATTAATCAATCAAATTTGTTGAATAAATAGTAGTAATCATCCGCATAAAAATAAAGAATAGAATATTTACTTTAATTGGTATGTGTGCCACACTATTTTCTAAAAAAAGAAATCAAAGTATCTTGGCCCTCTCTCATGAGCAGATCCAGAAGTAGATTGATTACAAACTAATTCTGGTAAATCTAAATCATTGATTCGTCTGGTGTCTAAATGTATGATTCATTTACTAATTTACTAGATCGAAAATTTATGACGTTCAAAAAATTTATAGCTCCAATGTCACATTCAGTAAAGATTTATGATACATGTATAGGGTGTACTCAATGTGTACGAGCCTGTCCCACAGATGTATTAGAAATGATACCTTGGGACGGATGTAAAGCTAAGCAAATAGCTTCGGCTCCAAGAACCGAGGACTGTGTGGGTTGTAAAAGGTGTGAATCCGCCTGCCCAACAGATTACTTGAGTGTACGGGTTTATTTATGGCATGAGACAACTCGCAGCATGGGTCTAGGTTATTGATACGTTGCAAAAATTCTACTTGCATCTTTTTGGTTTCTCTTTACCGACAAAAACCCGTACTCTATAATATATTTATATATATATGTTATGTAATGATGAATTTATAGAGTACGGGTTTTTCTGGTCAAAGTGTATCTTGTCTTTACCACGAATTATTTTCCTTGGTTAACAATAATTGTTGTTTTGCCGATATTCGCGGGCTCCTCAATTTTATTTTTACCCCATAGGGGAAATAAGACCATTAGATGGTATACTATTTGTATTTGTATATTAGAACTCCTTCTAACCACCTATGCATTCTGTTATCATTTTCAATTGGACGATCCATTAATCCAATTGGAACAGGATTATAAATGGATAAATATTTTTGATTTTCACTGGAGGCTCGGAATCGATGGACTTTCGCAAGGACCCATTTTACTGACGGGCTTCATTACGACTTTAGCAACTTTAGCGGCTTGGCCTGTTACTCGAGATTCGCGATTGTTCCATTTCCTGATGTTAGCAATGTACAGCGGTCAAATAGGATCATTTGCCTCTCGAGATCTTTTACTTTTTTTCATCATGTGGGAGTTAGAATTAATTCCTGTCTACCTACTTCTATCCATGTGGGGGGGGAAGAGACGTTTGTACTCGGCTACAAAGTTTATTTTGTACACTGCGGGAGGTTCTATTTTTCTCTTAATGGGAGTTCCAGGCATGGGTTTATATGGTTCTAATGAACCAACATTAAATTTTGAAACATCAGCTAATCAATCGTATCCTGTAGCATTGGAAATAATATTATATCTTGGATTTTTTATTGCTTATGCTGTCAAACTGCCGATCATACCTCTACATACATGGTTACCGGATACCCACGGAGAAGCACATTATAGTACATGTATGCTTTTAGCCGGAATCCTATTAAAAATGGGAGCATATGGATTAGTTCGGATCAATATGGAATTATTACCCCACGCGCATTCTATATTTTCTCCTTGGTTGATGATAGTAGGTACAATTCAAATAATCTATGCAGCTTCAACATCTCCCGGTCAACGCAATTTAAAAAAGAGAATTGCGTATTCTTCTGTATCTCATATGGGTTTCATAATTATAGGAATTAGTTCCATAACCGATACGGGACTTAACGGGGTCATTTTGCAAATGATCTCTCATGGATTTATTGGTGCGGCACTTTTTTTCTTGGCAGGAACGAGTTACGATAGAATACGTCTTGTTTATCTCGACGAAATGGGGGGGGTAGCTATCCCAATGCCAAAAATATTTACACTGTTCAGTAGTTTCTCAATGGCTTCTCTTGCATTGCCGGGAATGAGTGGTTTTGTTGCGGAGTTGGTAGTATTTTTTGGAATAATTACTAGCCAAAAATTTTTTTTAATGCCAAAAATACTAATTACATTTGTAACGGCAGTTGGAATGATATTAACTCCCATTTATTCATTATCTATGTTACGCCAGATTTTCTATGGATACAAACAATTTAATGTTCCAAATTCTCAATTTTTAGATTCTGGACCGCGAGAACTTTTTGTTTCGATCTGTATCCTTCTACCTGTAATAGGTATTGGTATTTATCCGGATTTCGTTTTTTCTCTATCAGTTGACAAGGTAGAAGCTATTTTATCTAATTACTTTTATAGATAAGTTTTAGCAAAAATACATACAATAAGATACAAATTAAGTAAAATAAAAAATTCTTTTGTGTCGCTCGTTGTACAAGGTACAATGAAAAAGAAATAAACAACATTAAAAAATTCATTAGATACATTTGGAGTTTTTGAGAACCATTTGAATAAACTACTTTAAGTTTATTCAAATGGTTCTCAAAAACTCTTACAAACTTTCGCTATATACGATATTCCCTTGTATTGTATTGGCAAGGCCCCTTCTTCTTCAATTAGATGTTAATGTGAATGAACCATAACTATGCAGCCCTATTCCTAATAGATTTACCCCAAAATAGCATATCCAAATTATAAGAAATCCCATAGAAGCCACAATTGCAGAATTTATGCTTTGCAAATTTTTCTTTGTTCGAGTATGTAAATAAATCGCAAATATAGTCCAAGTAATAAATGCCCAAGTTTCCTTGGGATCCCAACTCCAATATGATCCCCACGCTTCGTTAGCCCATACTGCTCCCGAAAGAATACCGATGGTTAAAAAGATAAAACCTAGACTAATGACACGACAACTCCAAAAATCTAATTGTTGAATTAATTGATACCTATGATAATTTCTACACGAAATACAAAAAGTGTTTTGTAAAACATTGCTTATTTGATTCACGTATTGGGTCTCGCCAGAGGAAAAGGGCCCAATTAATAAACGATTACCTTTATCAATACCAAAAATTTCTAGGTTTCTCCGAAATGTAATTACTAGAAGGGCTATTGATAATAATGATCCACATAGAAGAGCTGCGTAGCTCAATACCATCATACTTACGTGCATCATTAACCACTGGGATTGGAGAGCTGGTACTAATTTTGTGGATTGATGCATTTCAGTTAAAAGGCCTGAAGTAGCAAAGCCTTGGGTAAAAATAGCGCTCGGTGCGGTTATTGCACTTAAATGATTTTTCTGGTTCCTAAAATAGGGAACCAGATGAATAATGGAAAAACCCCATGAAAGGAACATTAATGACTCATATAAATCACTTAAGGGAAAATGCCCAGAAGAAATCCAACGAATAGCTAAAAATCCTGTTATACAGAAAAAAGTAGCTATCAGCCCTTTTTCTAACGCATCATATAGTTCGGCAATTTCGTGGACTAATAAGGTCATCAAATAAATCGTGATTACAATTGAAACAATCGAAAAAGAGATATGAGTTAATATATGTTCTAAAGTAAAAAATATCATAAAAAATCCTAAATGTAAATCTGGAATTTAATTCATTATAGGATTTATTTTAGTTCTTTTCGAAGATGCCGCCACTCGGACTCGAACCGAGATGCTCTAGCACTGCTTCCTAAGAGCAGCGTGTCTACCGATTTCACCATGGCGGCGTGTTCGAAATCATAATAGCTCATCCATATTCAATCGTCGAGATTGAAGGATTCAATTAATATCCTTTAGCTTTAGCAAAAATGAATAAAGACTCGGTCAATTTTCTATTTGAACGTTCAATAATCTTTACTTGGATAACGGTGTTTGTTATTTTTATTTGAATTTTCACAATGCAATTGTTTTTTTTTGCGGTTAAAGGTAAGCTCGTCCGGAATCTAACAGTAGGGGCTAGATAGTTCTGTTCTCAATCTGGACCCAGAGCTTAACCCCCCCCTTTTTATACTCTACCCAACGAATTTTTGTTTTTGAGAAATTGAAAATTTCAAATCAAATATTTTGAAAGCTTGGTATCAAAACTTAATTAATTAATGGGATTTTCTTTGTGTCCATAATTTTTCTTTGGATTTACCAAACTTATTAGGTATTGGGTTGGGTGTATAACAAAAAACTTTAAATCTAAGGATGAATTTCTATCGGAATTTTGCTAGATTAAAACTTTTTGCAAAGAAAAAATACAACGTATTATTTTGAAAAGTGAATAAGTCGATGGGGATTATAATCTTCCCCATCCCCCAAAAACCCACAAAAAAGAGAAAATTTTGTACCTTGAGCTTCAATTTTGTATAGTAACTTTCCAGTAGATAAAAAAGTTTTTATTATACATACCACACCACAATATGAGAATGAGATTCTATTTCATATTGATCAGTTCAAAATAAATATTAGTTAAAGGTAATAAGAAAGTAAGAATGATTCAATTAGCCAATTGATCGATTCATTTCAATTTAATTTACCTTATTTCATTATTACTATTACCTGTTTGTACTTGTTTGTCGCACAAAAAAACTTTTTGAATTCCCAGTAGAAAGAGATTTTGCTAAAGAAAGCGCTTTTACTGCCACCAAATATCCTTTGAATTTCCAAATATTTTTACGAATACGCTTTTTTGAGATAGAAGTACGTTTCTTTGGAACCGCCATTCAAAAATAAAGAGGTTACTCATTATTATAGTTAAATGTGAAAGACATCTATTGGTTAAACAAAATAGATTTTTTTTACACTATTATTATATACAATATTCTTACATACAATAATACAATATCCAAAATGAAGTCAAAGAATAGTTGAATAGTTTTTTTTTTTATTTTTTTTTGTTACTATTTGAATATATCCTCATTCAGATTTATTTCGATGGGATTCGCTGCTCTAGAAATCTAATTGCTTGCCGTTAAGAATCCAAAGGGGGTTTAATTGAGTTTCTCGGGATATTTTGGTCGTGTTAGTTATTGTTATATGTAATTTATATTTATACTTTAATAAAAGTTCAAATTGATCGAAAAGTTTTATAAAAACTACCTGCTTTTCTTTTAAAAATAAAAAAAAAAACACTACTGTAAAATGCAAATTCTTTTTTCTCTTAATTCTAATTGATCAAGTAAAGTAGACCTAATGAAAATTCTAAAATTCGAATCAGTTAATGAGTTAGTAGTTAATTGATTTATACGTAGCTTGATAATCAAAGAAGAACGTTTTAGTATTCTTTATCTAGCAATTATATGCAAACTGAAGCGCGGAGTAACGAAATTACAGATATCATAGAATTTTCTATAATTAGAATTAATTTGTTTGATTGGAAAGCATGTAAGCAACTCAATCAGTTCTACAACGAACTAGTTAATTATTATGACAAAATTAACTAAAATAATGATGTCTTTTTTTTTTTCTGTATGATTAGAATTTTTCATTTTATTTGATTATTTTTTTTTTGCTCTTTCCCAAAGAAATAAGAACTGGTGAATCTGAAACAATTAAACAATTAATAAAAAATACAATAAGTTTAATTTTTAATTATGGAACATACATATCAATATGCATGGATCATACCCTTCCTTCCGCTGCCAGTTCCTATAGCAATCGGAGTGGGACTTATCCTTGTTCCAACAGCAACAAAGAGTCTTCGCCGTATGTGGGCTTTTCCTAGTGTTTTATTACTAAGTATCATTATGATTTTTTCAGCCGATCTGTCTATTCATCAAATAAATGGCAGTCTTATTCATCAATATGTATGGTCTTGGACTATCAATAATGATTTTTCCTTAGAATTTGGCTATTGGATCGATCCACTTACTTCCGTTATGCTACTATTAATCACTACTGTTGGAATAATGGTTCTTATTTATAGTGACAATTATATGTCTCATGATCAAGGATATTTAAGATTTTTTGCTTATATGAGTTTTTCCAATGCTTCCATGATGGGATTGGTTACTAGTTCCAATTTGATACAAATTTATATTTTTTGGGAATTAGTTGGAATGTGTTCGTATCTATTAATAGGGTTTTGGTTCACACGACCACTTGCCGCAAGTGCTTGTCAAAAAGCCTTTGTAACTAATCGTGTAGGAGATTTTGGTTTATTATTGGGAATTTTAGGTTTTTATTTTATAACGGGTAGTTTCGAATTTCGGGATTTGTTCGAAATAACCAATAACTTGATTGAGAATGGTGGGGTAAATTATTTATTTCTTACTTTGTGTGCCTCCTTATTATTCGTCGGTGCAGTTGCTAAATCGGCACAATTCCCTCTTCATGTATGGTTACCTGATGCCATGGAGGGGCCTACCCCTATATCAGCTCTTATACATGCCGCTACTATGGTAGCAGCGGGAATTTTTCTTGTAGCTCGGCTTCTTCCTCTGTTTACAGTTATACCCTACGTAATGAATTTCATTTCTTTGATAGGTATAATAACAATACTATTGGGAGCTACTTTGGCTCTTGCTCAAAGAGACATTAAGAGAAGTTTAGCCTATTCTACTATGTCTCAATTGGGTTATATTATGTTAGCTTTAGGTATGGGGTCTTATCGGGCTGCTTTATTTCATTTGATCACTCATGCCTATTCGAAAGCATTATTATTTTTAGGATCCGGATCCATTATTCATTCAATGGAAACCATTATTGGATATTCGCCAGACAAAAGCCAGAACATGGCTCTTATGGGAGGTTTAACAAAATATGTGCCAATTACAAAAACTGCTTTTTTGTTAGGTACACTTTCGCTTTGTGGTATTCCACCTCTTGCTTGTTTTTGGTCCAAAGACGAGATTCTTAATGATAGTTGGTTGTATTCACCAATTTTCGCGATAATAGCGTGTTTCACGGCGGGCTTAACTGCATTTTATATGTTTCGAATGTATTTACTTACTTTTGAAGGGCATTTAAATGTTCATTTTAAAAATTATAGCGGAAAAAAAAATAGCTCGTTCTATTCAATATCTATATGGGGTAAAGAAGGAGCGAAATCGCTAAAACAAAATTTTGTTTTATCAACAATAAATAATAATGAGAGCGTTTCCCTTTTTTCAAAAAAAACGTATCCAATTGATGGGAATGTAATAAATATGGTGCGACCCTTTAGTACTATTACTCATTTTTCCAAGAAAAAAACCTCCACGTATCCGCACGAATCGGACAATACTATGCTATTGCCGCTTCTTGTATTGGTCTTATTTACTTTGTTCGTTGGATCCATAGGAATTCCCCTCGATCCAGGAGGAATGAAATTTGATCTATTATCAAAATGGTTAATTCCGTCGATAAATCTTTCAAATTTTACCAATTCTCTGGATTGGTATGAATTCGTGATAAATGCCATTTTTTCAGTAAGTATAGCCTTTTTCGGGATAGTTATAGCGTCTCTTTTATATATGCCTGTTTATTCATCTTTCCAGAATTTTGGCTTAATTAATTCATTTGTTAAAAAGGGTCCTAAAAGAATTTTATGGGACCAAATAATGAATGTTATATATGATTGGTCATATAATCGTGGTTATATCGACGTTTTTTATGAAACAATTTTTACTAGGGGTGTAAGAGGTTTAGCTGAATTTATTTATTTTTTTGATAGACAAGTAATTGATGGAATTACCAATGGGGTTGGTGTTACAAGTTTATTTGTCGGAGAGGCAATTAAATATGTAGGGGGCGGCCGAATTTCTTCTTATCTATTCTTGTATTTATTTTTTGTATCAATTTTTTTATTAATTTACTACGTTTTTAATTTCTAAATCTAAAACAGAAGTCTAGTCTATTAGAATAATTTCCAAATCGCTATCAAGATATCTATCAAATTCATATATATATATTATATATATATTATATATGTATATGAATTTTTATCTATATTTATTTTTTCCTTTCCATTCACTCGGATCTCTTCCGTTTCATCTATTTTGTCCGGATCGTGATCGTTCCTTTCTTCCGAACAAAAGGAGGGGGATGGGGCTTCTTCAGTGGACCCCCCTTGCTCCTGTTTAGTCCCCTTCGTTTCGGAAGTTGTTTCTATTTCTACATCTGTTTCTTCCTCACTTTCCCCCCTTTCTTCTGTTTTTAAGGTTTCTTTCAGTTTCTTAGTGACAATAGGCGACGGTATTCTGCCTAAATAGTAGACGCAGGTGATAAATAAGAGAATACTAAAAATTCGAATTCGAGCCATAGAATTTCTCAATTCTGGCACAAGGTACTTATTCGATCTAATAGAACGATTTTGCCGTATCCAGAATAATACCAATCCAACCCATTTCATGAATAAAATGTGACCAATTAACCAACCAACAAAACTACTTGTTACAAATAACATCTTGTTGTTGCATCGAAACATATAAATGTTGACTAATCTGGCTAACGTTGGACTTGGTAAAATGAAATGGTTCAATAATTGAAAAATGAGATTATTCAGGAATACAAATTGAATG